CAATTGCCGAATCCACACCCTGAAAGCTCTGATTTGTTCTACTATGTAAATAAATCGCGAATATGGTCCAAGTAATAAATGCCCAAGTTTCCTTGGGGTCCCAATTCCAATAAGACCCCCATGCCTCATTAGCCCATACTGCTCCCGAAAGAATACCTATGGTTAAAAAAGTAAACCCTAAACTAATGACACGATAACTACACTGATCTAATTGTTGGGTTAATTGATACCTGTGATAATTTATAAATGAAAGAAAAGAAGTGTTTTGTAAAACACTTCTTTTTTCATTCACAAAGGAAAATGACCCAATTAATAAATGATTGCTTTTGCGAGGAATATCTAGGTTTTTTCGAAATGTAATGACTAAAAGAGCTACGGATAATAACGATCCACATAAAAGAGCTGCATAACTCAATAACATCATACTTACGTGCATCATTAACCACTGGGATTGTAGAGCAGGTACTAATATTGCAGATTGATGCATTTCGGTTGAAAGACCCGAAGTGGCAAAGCCTTGGGTAAAAATAGCACTTGGCGCGGTTATTGCGCTTAAATAACTTTTCTGGTTCCGTCTTTTAGGAAACATATGAATAATGGAGAAACTCCATGAAAGAAACATTAAAGATTCATATAAATCGCTTAACGGCAAATGTCTCGAATAAATCCAACGAGTAACTAATAATCCAGTTATACAGAAAAAGGTAGCCATCATGGCTTTTTCTGACAAATCAAATAGTACTACGGTTTCATGGACTAATAAGGTCATCAAATGAATCGTAATAACAATTGAAATGATAGAAAAAGAGATGTGAGTTAATATATGTTCTAAAGTGGCAAATATCATAATTTTTTTTAGGGGGGTATCCCCAATTACGGAATGGAAATCCGGAATTGAATTCATTATAGGATCTATTGTGCCTTTTTTAGAGGATGCCGCCACTCGGACTCGAACCGAGATGCTCTAGCACTGCTTCCTAAGAGCAGCGTGTCTACCAATTTCACCATGGCGGCTTCATCGAAATAATCATAGCCCATATGATGTTCAATCGTCGAGATTGAGGGATTTAATGCAATCTATTTTAGGAAATGTTAGAATCGATGAATAAAGACCCGTTCAAATAAATATTTAAACGCTCAATAATCCTTAGTATCATGGCAGGGGGTCATTTTAAACAGCGGGCTTTTCCGTATTATAAGTTCTTCTGGAATAGTTGGAACTAGACGGTTATGCCCTGAGTCCGGGTATAGAACTAAGAATTTTTTTTTTTCTCATTTTTTGACGATTCATTTCTCATTTATCTGATTTGATAGATCCGAAATGAAAAAGATTCATTTTTCAATGAACAAAATAAAACAATATTTTTTATATATCACAACTTCATCACTACATCCAAAAGATTTCTATAAAAATTTGGATAGTTTGGTATCAAAGATGTATTAATGATTGGGATCTTCATTGTATACATAACATAATTTGTGTGAGGATTTACCAAACCCATTAGGTATTGGACCGGGCATATCGTATAACAAAAGAGTTTCAATCTTTATCGGAATTCTACTGTATGTACTTTAACTTAGAAAACTTAGAAAATAAAATTTAAACTGATAAGATCTTTTTATATATAGATTTGAAATCTAATATTAATAGATAAAATAATTTAGATATTAGATCTAGATATATCGATTGATCGATCCTCCAGCTCAAACATGGGATAGGATCTATTGGGGTTGGATTACGTAAGATTGACTCATTCTTTAGTCCATAAATATCGATCTAAAAAGGATCCTGGCAGTTTTATTATTTTGTTTTTTTTTTTTTTATCTGTTCGAAACAAGAGGGAGTCCTTGTAGATATGTAGTGGTTCAGAGAGCTACAAATCAAAGGTTTAAAATGAATATTTTAATCAATTAGTTTCAATAATCCATTGACTTTGACTATGAATCTTATCCCCGCCTTACTTTGGAACAAAAAAGGGGGCTCTAACCTCGTTCATACTTGTTTCAGATTTTCCAAAAATCTTAATGATGTATAACTATTGGAGATACATAATCCAATAAGCCAATCCCTTCCTAAGAAAAAAAAAAGAAGAGTTTTGTTATTGTGAAAAATGAATCGATGGGGAAAGTTACAACCCCCATCTCGCGAATTATAAAAACCAATCAATGAAAGGTGAAACCTTGTATTTTGTGTCTAACTACTTCTTTCTTTTTTTTTTTTTCAAACAAAAAAAGAAATCATTTTTAGAACCTAGTATACAGAATAATTCGTATTCTACATACCACAACAGCTAGTTCTATCTCATATTGATGAGTTCAAAACATTAGTTAATGTGAATTCTTCATCTTATAAATTTAATCATCCAATTCATCGAGTCATGCTGATTCAGATTCAGATCATTCCAAGGCTTTATTACTTGTTTGTCGCACAAAAAAACTTTTTGAATGCCCGGTAGAAATAGATTTAGCTAAAGATAAAGCTTTTGCCGCGGCCTGATATCCCCTTCCTTTCCAAATATTTCTACGAATATGCTTTTTTGACAGAGAAGTACGTTTCTTTGGAACCGCCATTTCAAAATAAAAGGGTCACTCATTTTTATAGTTGGACGTGAAAGACATTTATTGTTCAATTCAAAATAGATTGTTCTTTCTATTAACTATTCATTATCTATCTTTATTCCATAGCCGATACTTATGCTTACTTCATAACATAGAAAAGTATGGATACAGATAGATGAGCATCGCATATGGTATCATTAAGGATAAAAAAAGAAATGAATTAATTATAGAAGAAAAAAGAAAAAACGATGTGATTTTCAAGGGAATTTTTTTTTCACATTTCCATTACATCCAATGTTCGAAGAAAGAATAATTTGTACTGATTGGGGGCTTCATATCTTTATTCAATCTATGTCTACGGGCGGGATCTACTACCGTTGAATCGGATGCCATTGATAAGAATCAAAAAGGTTCCAATTCATATCTCAGTCTATTTAGATAATATATATATATATTATAAATGTTACATTTATAAAATCGAAAAGCTTAAGAACCCTTTCCTAATTTAGGAAACCAACAATGAATGTAACCTTTTTCTATTAATTGATCAAGCTCGGAGATAGAGTCCACATAATTTAAATTGAAATTAAATCAAAGTAGTTAATCCGTTAAACAATACATTACTTGATAAAATAAAGGGAATTTGAGTCATTTCTCATTTTAGTTCTATGCGAAGTGACAAGTATTCTAGGATTTTTCATAAACACATAAACATAAGTTTGTTTTATTGGACTCGAAATCAATCAATTCCAGAATTAGTTAATGACTCCGAAGAAACTAAATAAAAACTAGGTTTATTGGATCGAGTTATTGGCAGATCCTATGATACATATCAGAATAAAGTACTTGAATTTTTGGTATCATTCTTTTTCCTTACTATATTGATATAAATATGGATAGAAATCACCGTATCTTATGTATTCTTATGTATTTATGTATTCTTATGTATATAGTAGAATAATGGAAAATCTCATCTTTTTTATCTTAATAAATATCTTCGTTAATAACTAGGTAGTAGCTTTTAACTAGTAACTTGGTTATTTGAAGAATTGTAACTTCTTCATTTGAATTTTTTGTTTTTTTTTTTCAATAGTTTGGAAAGAATCAGAATAATTAAGAATGAAAAATCATATTTGAGTTCTTTTATATCTTGTATATCTTGATTTTTTTTTGATTTATTTTATTATTGCTCCTTCCGGAAGAAATAAGGGCTGGTGAATGGGAAACAATTAATAAGAATAAAAAAAGAAAGTTTGATTTTCTTATGGAACATACATATCAATATGCATGGATCATACCTTTCGCTCTACTTCCAGTTACTATGTCAATAGGGTTGGGACTTCTGCTTGTTCCGACCGCAACAAAAAATCTGCGTCGTATGTGGACTTTTCCTAGTGTTTCATTGCTAAGTATAGTTATGGTTTTTTCGTCCGATCTGTCTATTCAACAGATAAATGGCAGTTCTATCTATCAACATCTATGGTCTTGGACCATCAATACTGATTTTTCCTTAGAGTTCGGCTACTTGATCGATCCACTTACTTCTATTATGTCAATACTAATCACTACGGTTGGAATCATGGTTCTTATTTATAGTGACAATTACATGTCTCATGATCAAGGATATTTGAGATTTTTTGCTTATATGAGTTTTTCCAATACTTCCATGTTGGGATTAGTTACTAGTTCCAATTTGATACAAATTCATCTTTTTTGGGAACTAGTGGGAATGTGTTCGTATTTATTAATAGGTTTTTGGTTCACACGACCGGCTGCCGCAAATGCTTGTCAAAAAGCGTTTGTAACTAATCGTGTAGGGGATTTTGGGTTATTATTAGGAATCTTAGGTTTTTATTGGATAACAGGGAGTTTCGAATTTCGAGATTTGTTCGAAATCTTCAATAACCTGATCCGTAATAATGGGGTCAACTCTTTATTTGCTACTCTGTGTGCCTCCCTATTATTCGTCGGTGCAGTTGCTAAATCCGCACAATTTCCCCTTCATGTATGGTTACCTGATGCCATGGAGGGGCCTACTCCTATTTCGGCTCTTATCCATGCTGCTACTATGGTAGCAGCAGGCATTTTTCTTGTCGCTCGATTTCTTCCGCTTTTCACAGTCATACCTTACATAATGAATCTCATTTCTTTGATAGGTGTAATAACGGTACTATTAGGAGCTACTTTAGCTCTTGCTCAAAGAGACATTAAGAGAAGTTTAGCCTATTCTACAATGTCTCAATTGGGTTATATTATGTTAGCCCCAGGGATAGGCTCTTATCGAGCTGCTTTATTCCATTTGATCACTCATGCCTATTCGAAAGCATTATTGTTTTTAGGATCCGGATCAATTATTCATTCAATGGAACCTATTGTTGGATATTCTCCAGATAAAAGTCAGAACATGGTTCTTATGGGTGGTTTAACAAAATATGTGCCAA